ATTTATATTCATCCATATTGAATTCTCTCAAAAAAAAAAGAAATACCATTTTGGCTGGCTCATTATCCATCAAATCCTATATATAGATCTAGCAATGATGTAATTTCGATTCTATGAATCTTTGACTGGAATCTATGAGATAAGTGGAATAAAAATTTATACTGAACTTAAACTTAATTTTAAGAGATGCAAGCGGAACGGAATTGATAAAACAGTCTTAGAAACAGAATTCTCCCACTTAGGCTTACTATGCTTTGGGATTTTTTTAGAATATTATTTATTTTATATTTATTTTCTATTATTTTCTATTTATTTATTTTATATCTATGTCTTCTCCGTTCTTTTATTACCCTCCTGTCCTGTCGTGTTGTCAATTGACAGTATGACTTAGGGGTCAATATAATTTGACCGACCAAATCCTATTTTGGTAAACCATCTTGAATCTACTGCAGAGTGAAGGATCATGGATCCAACGCATAACCCTTTGTGAATCAGAGAGATAAAGATGAGAAAGACCAATGAAATAAAGTTTCAAGGTTATATAGTTTAATGGTAAAGTTTGATTTGATTACCATTAACTAACCCCCAGAATACTTAAGGAGTTTTTCCGTTTGATTTATATACTATGGATCTACTAAAGACGGATCTCGGCCTGAGTTATATTAAGTTAAAGTTAATAAGGTAACCCTACTAGGCCTTATTACCTATTATGTTTTTCCTATTCTATTTTTTTATTACCTCAAGGTATTTTTCTTATTACCTATGGTATTTGTCTTATTACCCATATTCTAGTGCTTTTTGATTTGGCCGGCCCTCGGGACCTTTTATTTCTAGTTGATTTATGAAGGCGGCCGTAGGCCCCTATGGTCCAGTGGTTACGACCTCTCTCTTTCACGGAGAAAACGAGGGTTCAAGTCCCTCTGGGGGTGTACCAAGACTCAAGACTATAGGAGTGGTATTTTCTATCAAATGATCCGTAGCCGTATTTGTCAAGTCTGCCTGGTAGACGAAAGGAAGTTTATTATGGAACGTCTAAAAAATTTAGGCGTTGGGTCGATGCCCGAGTGGTTAATGGGGGCGGACTGTAAATTCGTTGACAATATGTCTACGCTGGTTCAAATCCAGCTCGGCCCAACAATTTGCCAATCTACTATCAGACGGTAGAACTCTCTTGTTCTTAAGAAATACCTTACCTGATACAAGAGAATAAAAAAGAATTCAAATTTTCTGCTAGATCTCTTCTTATTTCCCTGGGATTGTAGTTCAATAGGCTAGAGCACCGCCCTGTCAAGGCGGACGTTGCGGGTTCGAGCCCCGTCAGTCCCGACGGATCCAAAAAGTACATCAATTCGCCTCTCCATTTTCTGTGAAAGAGGGGACAGAGAGCATAATTGAATCCCGAAGAGGTTTCCTCTCTTTTTTTTTTTTTTCAGGATTCTGTCAAAGAAAGAATAAACCCTAAACTAAAATTAAAATAACTAAAATAGTGAAGTTGATAGAATATTCCATCTTTTATCCCGCGCCTCATCTTTCTCATACTTCTTTGTCTTCCAAAGAAAATTGGATCATTAAAATTTAGAACCTAATTCCTCTCTTTTTGGGTTTTTAATGGAAACGGATGGGTGGTTAGATGATACTTCGTTTGACTACATACAAAAAAAGAACAGAAAAGAAGGATAAAAAAGGAATTTTTGCTCGGTCCGGGAATCCAAGATTGGATTCGGTATGGATAAAGGATCTTCGTATGTTATACTATTCAATTCTCGACGACGAATTAATTTAATAGCTCAGATATTGTTATTCATGATATGATATTGATCCGATTCAAGATCATCGATAGGTAATGCATTCATTGAATTGACAGGTGAAAGATTTATCATCTCTATGGGATTAAATCCCGAGTTATTGTGAAATAAAAAAACGATGAGATTATGGAAGTAAATATTCTAGCATTTATTGCTACTGCACTGTTCATTTTAGTTCCTACTGCCTTTCTACTTATAATTTACGTAAAAACAGTCAGTCAAAACGATTAATTACTTTGAATGAAACTTGACTTCTGAATTCTTATCCATATTTGAAGAAATCAAAAGAAAAGTATTCTATTAAATGAAATCAACGGGCTATAATCGGCGGTATTCTATGAGATCCGAGAGTATGGTAAGAAATAAATTTTTTTCTTATCATACTCTCTATTAGTGTTATAGTAATGTATAAAATAAAATTGTACTTGACTTTCTAATAAAGTTGGTATACTATATTAGCTTCTATCTTCAATCTATGTAGTTATTAATCCATATATGGAATTGACGTAGGACCCGATTCTATTTCTTTGATACATCTATTTATTCCGATGAATCTGAAAAAATCGTTTTACTGTTATAGAATACATTTCTCCACTAGAATCCAAGGGAATTTTGAAATGAAGATCTTTTTATTTAAATTGAAAATTATTTCAATTTAAATAAAAAATGCGTTGCAGAACGATCTATAAAACAATTGATACCGTTAACTAAATTAGGAGTGCTTCTAAAGTCCACTTCTTCCCCATACTACGAGTGAAAGGGAAAATGTAAAGACTACCATTAAAGCAGCCCAAGCGAGACTTACTATATCCATGTGAATTATATCCCTTATCTCTATGATAGAATTATTCCATTATTGCTCACTAATAATAGTAGAATGAATGGTCCAGAGTCAAAAAGGGATTCTGGCCGAACACTATTGATGAACCAGTCAAATAAATCCATTTCAAAAATTCCTATATGATTTCTAATCGGGAAAGACTAAATACAAGTAAAATATACAATGACACTATAAGGGAATGTTACTAATGGAATGGAACATCTATTCTATCTAGTAATAAAAAAAGAGACCCATTCCTTTTTCTTGCCCTTCAAAGTAAAAAAAATTGCTATCTATTACATACTTTTATTTTATTTCCTATTTGATCTAATTCGTACCCTTTCTCGATTGTCTCTCTGAAGGAGTTGGGAGATAGTATATTATACTCTTGACGACGGGTCTAAAAAAAAAAAATAATTTTTTTGCACTTTTTGTTTTCTATAAACTATAAAAAAATCCATCCAATATAATCTTTCTTTGAATTTTAGATTCAAGGATTTCCAAGCTTTTACAAAATCCCCAGAACAGAATAAGACAGCAGAACAGAATAAGAGATTTAGATTCATTTGTTGATGAGGCGGCACCCGGATTTGAACTGGGGAAAAAGGATTTGCAGTCCCCCGCCTTACCACTCGGCCATGCCGCCAAAACGATACACAATAGGAAAAAATTTTTCTTTTCGGTTGGATTACTAAACTTTAGTTTATTGTACTTGCATCTTGCATCCCTTTTTTAATCCTTTTTCTAAATCTAAATTTATGTATAAAAATTAGAAAAGTTTTTATCCTTTCTTATTGTATTTAATTTATTTATTGTAATGTATTTGATCTACCCCCTCGATTGATTGTATCGTATCTTCCCACAATGCCGAAAAACTTCCACTCACCTTTCTATTGAAAAATCAAATGTCTATTTTCGCTTAAAAAAGCCGAAATTTATGACAAAAGGGAACCATTAACTATTCGTTGACTGAGAATTCGTGACTTATTCTTGGATTTGAATCTAAAATTTGATTTCCCTAATGACATAAGAAAATACAAATGGATACATACTTAATTGATTCTTTTGAATCAAAAATCCTTCTCAATTTCTGGATTCTATTATAACAAAAATGATAAGTATATGTAAACCCCAGAAGGGAAATTTTTACACAGATACCAAATTGGCTATTTAGAGTATGTTGCCTATAAACAAAAAAACGGGAATTCATTGGAACAAAAAAAGGCCCGGCTGGGTATTGACCGGGCCAGGCCCAAAAGGCACTTCGAACAAAATAAAAGCAAGAAGGTCTTCTTTATTTATCTTTCTATTCTATTTGGATCTTTCGAGCATCTAAATGGAATTGCTAATTCTATAATAACGATAAAGAATGTAAAAGAAATACTTTATTTAATCCTTACTTGATGTGTAATGTAACATAGTAATTATCTTTTTCAATTGGGAGAGATGGCTGAGTGGACGAAAGCGGCGGATTGCTAATCCGTTGTACGAGTTATTCGTACCGAGGGTTCGAATCCCTCTCTTTCCGTTTCCGTTGATGACTTTCTATTTTTTTCTTTCAATTTTTGCAAACCCCTTTTTATTTTTTTTCCTAATTAAATTAAATATGTGGAATAGCTAAAATAAAATTTTAATAAAATTGTAAAATCAAACAAGAAAAACTCAATTTTTATTTTATTCTTCACGTCCAGGATTACGTCCTGGATCATTGGATAGGAATCCAAAAATGAAGAGAGAAACAAAGAATATTACTACTGTGTAAACGAAAAGTTTGAGAGTAAGCATTACACAACCTCCAAGATCATTTTTTGAAAAAGAAAAACGAGAAAAGATAATAGATCCTCCACTTTTATATCACATATCCTATTTTGACACCAAGAAATGAATTATAGAAATAGAAAAGAATGTTCAGAAATTCAAATCAAATGAAGTTGAAATTTGTAATAAGAGTCTTTAATTTAATTACCACAAATCACTTTCATACTCACAATTAGATATTCTAAGGGACCCTAAGCTCATAAGGTATTTCCCCGAAAAAGGATTAAAATGGGGAAAGGAAATAGGGCGAGCCGGATTTCTCGCGGCTATCCGAGAGTTTGAATCGAAGGTTCATACTGTCAGACTTATTTGATCTTATCAATTGTTATAATTTTTCTCGAATAAATCATGAATTTTCTAGGATAGTATTAAAGCTCTTATCGAAAACTTACAGCAGCTTGCCAAACAAAGGCTAAAAGAAAAAAGAACAGGGGTATAACTGGCATGACATCTACGATTGGATTCAAAAAAGCATAGGCTTCGGGCAATTTGGCGAAGAAAAGACTAGTCGGATAAAGGGCAGAATTAAGACAGATCAAACTAAAAATATTAAGCATAACAGACTTTTTTTTTCGTCGAAATAATTGCATTTTGATTGAGTTAAGGAAAAATGAAGAAAGTAAGGTAAACAAAAAAATCCTTCTTTTTTTTTCTGCTCAATCAAAAATCCTCCAATTCTCAAAGGAGAATAGAAGAAATCATACTTTCATACAATATCTTAATTGAATTATATGTAATGATCAATAAATTCAGTTGAATTCTAGATATACACATGCCAAAATCCTAGCATGAATCTATAATAGATTCTATAAAGATAAAGAAAAAAGAGTTTCTCTAGATAGTTGGACTGGAATTGACGAAGACTTAATACCAATATTATTCTTTATTAGTATTAGTGTCCAATAAAAATAGAAATGGGGCGTAGCCAAGCGGTAAGGCAACGGGTTTTGGTCCCGCTATTCGGAGGTTCGAATCCTTCCGTCCCAGAGCGTATCCATTGTATCCTAATATTTGTTTTTTGTTCAAGGAGGTTCTGTTTCAAGGTCTAATATTGCATAGAATATTATATTATTCCTCCTTCTTTTTTGATTTTGAATGATTCTTTGCGGAAGCATATCTGAGTTTTTCACAAACTGAACTAAATCGAGTTCAAATGATATGCAAAAGTAACTGAACCCCTTTGTGACCCAGATAAAGCTAAGATGGGCCGTATGTAGAAAGATTACTTAACCTCATCAGGTTAAAAAAAATATGAAATGAAAATACATATAAAAGAGGAAGCGCTTAACCTATAGGTATGTATTCTTATCCTGTTTCAGTGACAATAGTGTTTCCCTTTTTGTGAAAAAGAATTGGCATCCCTAAAATATTTTATTTAACAATGATATATATTTTCGATATTTTTTTTTATTGTTTGATTTAGCTTATTTGCTTTACATCATTGACAATTCCATTCGAAAAGAAACAGAGATTTTTCTTTCTTATTTCTTATGATAATGATAATAAAAGGGAGTCTTTACTGTAAAACTTGACTCAAATAATGATGTAGAAGTTGGAAATGGGCCGGTCTATCTTATTGAGTCACTTGAAGAGGCAGAGTAAAATAGAATTTATTTTTTCGTGTGATTTCTGTTAGTTATGTTATTTCTATATCTATTTAGTTTAGATTTCTAGATATTTCTGTTAGATATTTTTTTTGAAATAGATATTTATAAAAAAACGTTCCATTCATACAAAAAAGCTGGGGTCTTGCTAATATTTCTTCAGAAAAATCTTTATTATCTATGTAGATAAGAAAAAATATAAATTACTTTGTCTCTGTACCGACTGAACCAATGACTATTCATGATTCCATAATTGAATCAATTCCGTACTGGTTCCAAATTAGAGGAATGTTATGGTAAAACTTCGTTTAAAACGATGCGGTAGAAAGCAACGTGCGACTTGAAGGACACGATCCGGTGTGGATTCTTTTTCTTACATCCACCATTTTATATAGGAATGAAGGTGCTCTTGGCTCGACGTCATTTGTTCTATTCTACTAGAGCCCTTCTTTTTTTTTATTGGGTTGTAATGTAAATAGTTCATGATGGAGCTCGAGTAGAAAGTATTGATTAATTTCTCAGGGGCAACGATCTAGGGTTAATGCCAATTCATAAATTGGAACAACTTCGTAAGTATATCTTCGATATCTTCGATATAGAAATCGAAAGGATCCCATTCGAGCAATTTTTCAATTCAAAAAATTTGTTGGAACGGCTAAAACTTTTTCGATACGCAGTGTATCGCGCACGAATCAACCGTCGGTATGATTCTTTGATAGAAAGAAATCGCAAAAGGGGTATGTTGCTACCATTTTGAAAGGATTAAGAAGCACCGAAGTAATGTCTAAACCCAATGATTTAAAATAAAACAAAGATAAAGGATCCCAGAACAAGGAAACACCACTTCAATTGTCTCACGGATCCGAATAACGAATCAAAATAGATTTGAAACGAGACAAAAAGGGTGGGTTAAAGACCACTCAAAAAAAAATATATATATTAAATTAAAGATTTTTCTTTAAGATATTTGAGATATTATATTATTGAACTTGAGTTATGAGTACAAATGATTTTTTCTTCTTCAGGAAGTAAGCTAAATAAAAATGAGTGAAATTGAAATTATAGAATTTTTTTACGGATTCCTTTCCTATTTATTCTAATCAAATTTTATCCATAGATAAAACTTCGAATCATTTTTTCTCGAGCCGTACGAGGAGAAAACTTCCTATACGGTTCTAGGGGGGGGGGTTCTTTTTCATCTACATCTATCCCGATGAGCCGTCTATCGAATCGTTGCAATTGATGTTCGATCTCGAAGAGAAGGAAGAGATCTTCGGAAAGTGGGTTTTTATGATCCGATCAAGAATCAAACTTATTTAAACGTTCCCGCTATTCTCTATTTCCTTGAAAAAGGCGCTCAGCCTACAGGAACTGTTCAGGATATTTTAAAAAAGGCAGAGGTTTTTAAGTAACTTTGCCCTAATCAAACAAAATTAAATTAAGGAAATAAAAACTAAGGGTAGGATTGTGATTTCTATATCATTTTGGATATCTTTTCTATACTATGTTTTTTTATTTCCTTTCTTGGTCTATTCGTATCTATTTCTCATTGCTTTTATAGAATCCTTTTTTATAGAATCTTTTTCTAAGGAAACCGTATTTGATTGATCCTCAAAAAATAGAAAATTATGGCATTACCTGTAATCGGGTGGTTTTCATTTGAACTCTAATACCAAGTAACAAACAAGGAATAGAAGTTCTTTATTCTATATGGATTCAATTTTTTTATATTATTCTCCATCTAATCTAAAAACTCAAAATTTAGTATATAAATATAGGTATATGCAGTGCCAATCCAATACAAGTCCTTTTTTTTACTATTATTCAATTTAAGTTTTTGTATTTTTTCATCGTATTCTTTTCTTAACCTTTATGTTGACAACGTTGTATCGAACAAATATAATTCATCGTGATAAGCAGATCTATTTATTTCCGTCCCATAGGTTTTCTTTTTTATTTTTACTTGTTGATTCAAATGATGGGTTCGTTGGATTAGCTTTGATACCCGGATTTTTGATTGAAAAAGTGGATAAGATAGAAATAGGGGATGTTCTACCATTTTTACATTTATTTATTTTTTGGGTCGGGCAATTTTTTATTTTTTCATCTGATTCTGATTTAGTCATTTTTATGTTCCAAATAGAGTAGAAAAATTTAATAGAGTAGAAATTTTTTTTAGATTTTTTATTTCGTAGAGTAATGCTTTAATTTAATAATTTTGTTTTATTCTGATTGTATCTACATACCCTTTTATATTTGGGTTGCTAACTCAATGGTAGAGTACTCGGCTTTTAAGTGCGGCTAGGATCTTTTACACATTTAGATGAAGCGAGGGATTCGTCCATACTATCGGTAAAGTTTGGAAGACCGCGACTGATCCTGAAAGGGAATGAATGGAAAAAATAGCATGTCGTATCAATTAAGAGTTCTGAGAATATTTTATTCTTTCCGGCTCGGTACAAAGCCTTCTTTAAATTATTGAAAGGGAGCAAACCGAAGTCAATTTCAAGTTGGGTCGAATTAATAAATGGATAGGGCCCCACGGCTTCAATTAATTTCATTTTTATTATAGGGAAAGAAAAAGCAACGAGCTTTCATTCTGAATTTGAATGATTACCCGATCTAATTAGACGTTAAAAAAATATTAGTGCCCAATACGGGAAGGCTTTCTCCCAGGAAAAAATATTCTTGATTTTTTAATGAATCCTAAATATTACCACTCTCCATTCTATAATGGAATAATGGAGATGTATGTGTATAAGAAACAGTATATTGATAAATCAATTTCCAAAATCAAAAGAGCGATTGGGTTGAAAAAAGTAAAGGATTTCTAATCATCTTGTCATCCTATAAGGAAAACGAACATAAAAACTTAAAATTAAATGGAAAAAGAGATGATAGAGAATCTGTTGATAAGTTTATCTGGATCCGAGGTATCTATTCGGTTTGTACTATAATACCTTGTTTTGACTGTATCGCACTATGTATCATTTATAACCCCCAAAATCCTCTACCTTTCATTTAAATAGAATTTCAAATGGATAAATTCCAAAGCTATTTAGGGCTAGATAGATCTCAACAACACTACTTCTTATATCCACTTATCTTTCAGGAGTATATTTATGTACTTGCTCATGATCATGGTTTAAATAGATCAATTTTGTTGGAAAATGCAGGTTATGACAATAAATCCAGCTTACTTATTGTGAAACGTTTAATCATTCGAATGTATGAACAGAATCATTTGATTCTTTCTGTTAATGACTCTAAACAGACTCCTTTTTTGGGGCAGACCAATTATTTTTATTCGCAAATAATGTCAGAGGTTTCTTCAATCATTATGGAAATTCCATTGTCTCTGCGATTAATATCTTCCCTAGAAAGGAAAGGGGTAGTTCAATCCGAAAATTTACGATCAATTCATTCAATATTTTCTTTTTTAGAGGACAACTTTTCACATTTAAATTATGTATTAGATATACTAATACCTTACCCAGCCCATCTGGAAATATTAGTTCAGGCTCTTCGCTATTGGATAAAAGATGCTTCCTCTTTGCATTTATTAAGATTCTTTCTCCATCAGTGTCATAATTGGGATAGTCTTATTACTTCAAATTCAAAGAAAGCCAGTTCTTCTTTTTCAAAATCAAAAAGAAATCAGAGATTATTCTTCTTCCTATATACTTTTCATGTATGTGAATATGAATCCGGCTTCCTCTTTCTCCGTAACCAATCTTCTCACTTACGATCAACATCTTCTGGAGCCCTTATTGAACGAATTTATTTCTATGGAAAAAGAGAGCACTTTCCCAGGGCTTTTCAAGCAAATTTATGGTTGTTCAAAGATCCTTTCATGCATTATGTTAGGTATCAAGGAAAATCAATTCTTGCTTTAAAAGGGACGTTTCTTCTGATGAATAAATGGAAATATTACTTTGTCAATTTCTGGAAAT